AATATCCCCCTTTTCATCAATTCTGTAAGAGTTAAATTCTTCTGAATCAGCATTATATCCAGATTAATTTCTCTCCTTTGAATAGAGGATATAGTAATTTTTCTTGGATTTCTCAGTCTAAGCAGGAGACAATATACTTTGATATTATTGATCATTCTTTGATTCAAAGCATTATCCCATCTCAATTGAAAAAGTAAATACTTTTTCAGGAAGAAATCTAGTTCTGCTTCGGTATTGCTCTTGTATTGTTTTTTCTTTTTACGGTTTTTCATGTTTGATTCTGAATAATCTTCTTCAATATCTTTTTGTTCGGTTGAGGGAACAGATACAAGATTTACTTGGTTTTGTGCATTTGATCTAAGATCTCTTTGGCCTGCAGATTCTTTTTTATTTTTATTCTTTAATTCCATTTTTTTTTTTTCATTCGAGGGTATAACCCCCTTTTGCTTTCTATTGATGTTTTTATTTTCACTACCATTTTCATTTATATTAAAAAAAAGTAATTTGCTTGGTATAAACCACGGTTTAATTTTATATGCATTATAAAGTAGTACAAATTCTGGGAAGAACCAAAGTTTCAGATTCGATATAGGACGACTTAGTATTTCTTCATTCATTCCCATCCAATCAAAAAATATTTTTTTTTGATTGGGTGAATTGATTTCTTGATCCTGAGGAATCGTAAGATAAAAAAGATCTTTTTTATCAATTTTATCAATTATTTGATAATTATTAGTCCCGGTTTTAGTATTTTTATTCTTGTTGGTATCGATCTTGATCCAGGCCTCAATATCGATTTTCTTTTTAAGACAAAAATGGAGAATTTTCCAATCAAAATATTTTCGATCCGGATTTTTTTCCATATACATAATATCACTTTTTCCTAAATAATTTTTGATAGGGATATCCCCTAGTATATCAAAAAATTTGCCCTTATGTTTATGTGTGTTGTAATTATAAAAACTCTCTCGATTCTTATTTACTTGGAATGGTGATCCATAAATATATGGGTCCCTCTTATTTTCATAATTAATAGATCTATAAGATAAAAGATTATATCTATAGTATTTTTGAAAATTCTCATTTTGATTTGGTAATGAATATACTTCGTAATCGTTTTGTTTTTTGTAATGAATTAATAGGTCTTTTTCATATGAATTCTCTTTGTTTAAATCTTGATTTTGAATTGTACGACATTTATTGATTCTATTTTTCCATTTTGCTGCTATTAATCTAGACCATCTAATCTGAGATAAATGGTATTGATAATGACCTCTTAACCAGTTTTTCCATTGATTTATTCCAGAATTCCGAAGTTTCTTATGTCTTAATTCATAATGAATTATTCCTTGTTTTCCAAAATAATCTTTTATTGAAGTCTTAAGAAAAAAAGACGTTCCGTGATATTGAAGAATAGATCTTAACTTATACAAGTTAAGAACTTGTGTTTGTGATATTTTGTAAAATACATATGCTTGTGACAAGGAGGATAAGTCAAAAAAATTCTGTGAATTCTTATTACTAATATTATAAAGTGACTTTTTTATAGTCGAAATAAAATGAATTTTATTTTGATTTGTTTTATTAATTCTTTTTTTATTTTTTTTATTATTGTAAATGGATTTATCAATCATTTTTTTTGTTGATTCAACAAAAAGTTGTATATTAATTCTGGGAATATTAATAATAGATAGAAGGATATCTGCGTATATCCTTTCAGTGAAAAATTTTATAAAATAATGTAATTTACGGATTAATCGAGTATTTCTTCTTTTTAATATTTGCCAATTTGGTGATTCGAATCTTTTAGCATTATAACTTGTTTTATTAGGACTATCATTTATTTCTGGAGTCACTTTTTTTTTATTTTTTGTAATTCTTTTTATTTGATTTCTGATTGTGCTTGTTCTATCAGTCAGATCTTTCATTTTTTTTTCTGTCAGTAAAAAATTTGTCCAATATGTAGATTGAATTCGACTAAAGGATTTATGAATTATATGATTGCGGGTTATAGAATCTTTTTTTTTTTTAGTTTCGCTTGATTTATATATTTCTCTCAATCTAAATAATAGAATTGGATTTACTTTTGAGAGTTCTTTTTTTATTTTTTTTAAAAACGGAATGCCCTTGATAATCCATTTTTTTGTTTTTTTTGAGATATTTAGAAATTTTGTTCTTTCTTTTAAAACTTTTAGAAATATAAAATACTTTTTTTTCAATTTTCCAATTTTTTTTTCGAGTTTCTTAAAAATGGGTTCAAAAAAGGAAGGCCGTTTTTGGGGAGAACCAAAAGGAAGTTCAGCTTCCATTCCCCAAACCGTTAAAAAAAAAAAATTTTGTCCTTTCTTTTTGATTCGATCTATATGAGAGGACCGTGGCTTAGATCTGTGCCAGGGTTTCAGACAGAAAGGAAATAGCATCTTTATTTGAATACCGTCTATTAACCAATTTTTCGGAAATTCTGTTTCTGATAATTGAACACCATTATAGGTGCATTTAA